GAAGCATGTGTACAAGCTCGTAATGAGGGACGTGATCTTGCTCGCGAGGGTAATGCAATTATCCGAGAGGCTTGTAAATGGAGTCCTGAACTAGCTGCTGCTTGTGAAGTATGGAAGGAGATCAAATTTGAATTTGAAGCAATGGATACAATTTGAAGCAATGGATACTTTGTAATCTACTAATTTAATTAGCCTTCATTCCCTTAATTGACTCAAACCTTTTCTTTATTAGTTATTAGTAAACCAAAAGATTGGGTCGAATACAAAGATCTTGTATATCTAGTATCTAGATATACAAGATCTTTAATAGAAAATCTAAGACTAAAGACCAACTCCAATCCTTCTATTGTTGTGTTGGATCCACACTGAATTTATGTATGGATCAGGATTGGCTTCTTTCTTTCTATCTTGTAAGTGTGAATCTTGGATCAAACCAAGTAGACCAACTTTTTACCCACTCTGTACTGTATATTGTCCTTTTCGTTCCGTGTTGCCTTATTATTAGATAGACGAGATTTTACGAAAAAACTCTTCACTTCATATCATAAGAGAGAACAAACATTTCTTTTTGACTGCGAATGCTAATTTCACACGACACGGACCCCACCTCATATATTCTATTTATATAATAGAAAGGGGGTTCTATCAAACGAAGTGATCTCCCGGATACTCCAAAATAAACCAATTTCTTTCAATACTCACTCGTTATTAGTATTTAGTTAGTATTAGTTAAGAATTCTAGTGATCTGATAGGAAATATTCAAATGATTTTTCATCGAATGACTATTCATCTATTGTATTTTTGTATAAAAGGGGGCAAGAAAGCTCTATGGAAAAACGGCGGTTCAATTCGATGTTATCTAACGAGGAGTTAAAATACAAGTGTAGGCTAAGTAAATCAATGGACAATCTGGGGCCTATTGAAAAGAACGGTGGAAGCAAAAAGCAGGTTGTAACTGATACAGATCAAAAAATTCCTCTTTGGAGTAATAGTTCTAGGTACAGTAATGATGATGATTTTTTTGGTGTCAGGGACATTATGAATTTAATTTCTGATGAAACTTTTTTAGTTAGGGATACTAATGGGGACCATTATTCCATATATTTGAATATTGACAATCATATTTTTGAAATTGACAACGATCATTCTTTACTGAGTGACGTAGAAAATTTGTTTTCTAGTTCTAGGAATTCGAGTTATTTGAATAATGCATCCAAGAGTGATGATCCTGCCTACGATCATTCCATGTACAATACTAAATATACTTGGAATAATCACATTAATAGTTGTATTGACAATTATCTTCATTCTCAAATCCGTATTGATAGTTACATTTATAGTTACATTTGTGGTGACAGTAGAAATGGTATTGAAAGCGCGAATGCCAGCGTAAGAACTAGCACGAATGAGAGTGATTTAACTAAAAGTTCGAATGATCTCGATGTAACTCAAAAATACAGGCATTTGTGGGTTCAATGCGAAAACTGTTATGGATTAAATTATAAGAAATTTTTTCAGTCAAAAATGAATATTTGTGAACAATGCGGATATCATTTGAAAATGAGTAGTTCTGATCGAATCGAACTTTTGATTGATACAGGTACTTGGGATCCGCTGGATGAAGACATGGTCTCTCTGGATCCCATTGCATTTCATTCAGAGGAGGAACCCTATAAAGATCGTATTGATTCTTATCAAACAAAGACAGGCTTAACTGAAGCTGTTCAAACAGGCACAGGTCAACTAAACGGTATTCCCATAGCAATTGGGGTTATGGATTTTCAGTTTCTGGGGGGTAGTATGGGATCTGCAGTAGGCGAGAAAATTACCCGTTTGATCGAGTATGCTACCAAGAATTTTCTCCCTCTTATTCTAGTGTGTGCTTCCGGAGGAGCACGGATGCAAGAAGGGAGTTTAAGCTTGATGCAAATGGCTAAAATATCTTCTGCTTTATATGATTATCAATTAAATAAAAAGTTATTCTATGTACCAATCCTTACATCTCCGACTACTGGTGGGGTGACAGCGAGTTTTGGTATGTTGGGGGATATCATTATTGCTGAACCCAATGCCTATATTGCATTTGCGGGTAAACGAGTAATTGAACAAACATTGAATAAGACAGTACCGGAAGGTTCACAAGCGGCTGAATATTTATTCCAAAAGGGTTTATTCGACCCAATCGTACCACGTAATCTTTTAAAAGGTGTTCTGAGTGAGTTATTTCAACTTCACGCTTTCTTTCCCTTGAAAAAAAAAAATCAACAAGTATTAGGTTCAATTAGTTTATGGGTGGCGAACAAGTAGTCAGTTTATTGGAATTCAAATGAAAATATGAAAAGTGAAGTTTTCTTTGGTGACAGAAGATCCAATTCTAGAGGGAATCAAGAGAGAATCAAAAGTTTCGTCATTTTTTGCGATATCCTTTTTTAGTCATAGTAATGATTAATAATCAGAAAGCCAGTCTCTATCAACAAACAAGACAAAAGAGCGACTTTGACCTTTCCCGAATTTCGGGAAAGGTCAAAATTTGCACCCTCTACTTATATATAGAAAAATTCTCTCTATATAGAGTCCTGCATCCTTCTATAATTTACCGAGAATCATCCTTATTACTAATAACCCCTGTTGGATCATTCATATAGTTTATGTAGAAAGCTAAAAAAACGAAGCCCATTTAGTTCGTTCTATCCTCTTTGCACTTATTCTATACTCCATTATTATATATATATATATATATTCACTTATATTAGAGTCTAATTTATTACAAATAGAATTCTATTCTAAAATACCTTATATAACAATTATAACAATATATAACAGGTACAAATATTAAATCGAGGTATCCCTTCTATGACAACTCTCAACTTACCCTCTATTTTTGTGCCCTTAGTGGGCCTAGTTTTTCCGGCAATGGCAATGGCTTCGTTATTTCTTCATATTCAAAAAAACAAGATTTTTTAGATCCGGTGGGATCAAATCTCATTGATTTTTTTTTTTCAAGACTTCGATTTAGATCATAACACAGATATCTATTTAGTATAATATGATAGAAGGTGTGGCTTCCTCCGAAGACTCCTAAAGATTCACATTTAGAATAAGGCTAGTTGATGAGAGTTCTTTCGGAAACAAAAAGAGTAAAGTCAAATTGATTTTGTTTATTCTTTCACTTCCAATAAAATACAACTGGATCTAGTATGAGTTGGCGATCAGAACATATATGGATAGAACTTATAACAGGGTCTCGAAAAACAAGTAATTTCAGTTGGGCCTGTATCCTTTTTTTAGGTTCAGTAGGATTTTTATTGGTTGGAACTTCCAGTTATCTTGGTAGGAATTTGATATCCTTATTTCCATATCAGCAAATCCGTTTTTTTCCACAAGGGATCGTGATGTCTTTCTATGGTATTGCGGGTCTCTTTATTAGTTCCTATTTGTGGTGCACAATTGCGTGGAATGTGGGTAGTGGTTATGATCGATTCGATAGAAAAGGGGGAATAGTGTGTATTTTTCGTTGGGGATTTCCTGGAAAGAATCGTCGCATTTTCCTCCGATTCCTTATGAAAGATATTCAGTCCATAAGAATAGAAGTTAAAGAGGGTATTTCTGCCCGCCGTGTTCTTTATATGGAAATCCGCGGCCAGGGGGACATTCCCTTGACTCGTACTGATGATAATTTGACTCCACGAGAAATTGAACAAAAAGCTGCTGAATTGGCCTATTTCTTGCGTGTACCAATTGAAATTTTTTGAAAACGAAACTGACTAAACGGTTTATCCTCAAAAGGAAAAAGCTTCTGAATCCTCTTTTTTTATAATATAAGAGGACTCATTGTAGCCAAACCGGATCAGACATATATTATATAGAACAGCCATAAAACAAAACTGCTTTGTCCGCAAAAAAGTTTTATGCGTAGTATGGAAATCTGCACAACTTAATTAAGTACCAAAAAAAGTAACAAATCACCGGAATTTTGTCTTGTTGTGTCATTCTTTTTTCATCATCACACTTTTTTTCATAATTTTTTCAATGAGTATTTCTTTATTCAAATTCAAAACGGTCTTATTCGATTTCTGTATTCTTTGTAGGGTCAAGGGCTAAACACTGAATCACAAAAAAAGGGGATTCATATCTTGTAATAGAACTCACGCTTGATCGAAAGAGTAGATCACATAGAATCGATGAATAGGGTGGGTTCATTAATAATTCAAAGATGAAAAAAATGTCAAAAAAGAAAGAATTGACTCCCCTTATATATCTTGCATCTATAGTCTTTTTGCCCTGTTTGATTTCTCTTTTATTTCAAAAAAGTATGGAATCTTGGATTACAAATTGGTGGAATACTAGGAAATCCGAGATTTTTTGGAATCATATTCAAGAAAAGAGTATTCTAGAAAAATTCATAGAATTAAAGGAACTTTTATTGTTGGAAGAAATGATAAAGGAATTTTCGGAGACACATCCTCAAAAGTTGAGTATAGGGATACAAAAAGAAACAATCCAATTGATCAAGATGCATAATGAGAATCGTATTCATACAATTTTACACTTCTCGACAAATCTAACCTATTTTGTTATTCTAAGTGGTTATTCTCTTCTGGGTAATAAAGAACTTATTCTTTTGAACTCTTGGGTTCAGGAATTCTTATATAACTTAAGCGACACAATCAAAGCTTTTTCTATTCTTTTATTAACCGATTTATGTATCGGATTCCATTCACCCCACGGTTGGGAACTTCTGCTTAGCTTTGTCTACAAAGATTTTGGGTTTGCTTATAATGATCAAATTATATCCGGTCTTGTTTCCACTTTTCCAGTCATTATAGATACAATTTTTAAATATTGGATTTTCCGGTATTTAAATCGTATATCTCCGTCACTTGTAGTGATTTATCATTCAATGAATGACTGAAGTTCCACTGTAATCTTAATCCAATTCTAATGTTTGTTACTGTCTAACATAGGAAAAGCGTGTTCAAAATCATACTTATTCTTTCTA